TGTTATAATTGAAATGGAGAAATTGAAAATAAAAAATACTGAATAAACACTGATTAGTTATGTATCATTTTTTATTTTCTTGTGTAATTAGTAAAACAAAATTTGATATTCAAATCCAAGACTCATTCATGAATTTGCAGCCAGGAGTCAATAGTCAATAATTCGTGGTTCAAATTTGCCATCAACTTGTTTTTTTTTTAAATACACATTTTACTTTTCAATAGAAAAATGAGGGGAAGTTTTTAGGCACTGTGTTTGTGTGTTTTGAGATACTATAGAATCAATCGAAGAAGTGGATCAAATTAAATCAAAAAAAGGCTCTTATTTTCGGAAAAGAATTAATAAAAAAAGGCTTCAATATACAAGTACAAAAAAGTGGTTCAGTAATCCAACCTTAAGCAGAAAAATTTCCATCTATTTTTTTTTGTATTATTTTGGCGACATGGCCGAGTGGTAAGGCGGGGGACTGCAAATCCTTTTTCCCCAGTTCAAATCCGGGTGTCGCCTGATCAATATCAATAAAAGACTCGAAATCTCTTATTATGTTCTGTTGATATATAACTCACCCCTTTTTCCCCGGCAGCAGAAACGGATTGTGCATTCGGCTTGGGTGTTTTCTAAAAGATTATAGTAAATCTTTGCATCTAGGATTAAAAAGATTCTAATGGTGGAAGGGCTATCACGACTTCCAGATCCCCTCTACTCTATTCTACTACTAATGTAGTGTATACTGGCTAAGTCTTGAATTCCGTTGGATAGACCAGATACGAAATCTAATTAAATTAGCAGTTTAGTTGTGTAAAGACCGGAATAGCCTTTATATACATATAATATACATATACTTAAATATACTTAATAATAAGAGTACTTACTATATATCTATACAGACTCACGAGAATTTATGAGCGTTCACATTCAATATTAGACTGAATGTAGAATATAATTAACTTATATAAAGATAAAAACGGGCAAAAAGAACAGGCCTTATTATTCCTATATGTTCCATTTGTAACATTCCATTAAGGGGTCATTGCCTATTTTACTTGTGTTTAGTTTTTCCCAATTAAAAGTCGTATAGGAATTTAGTAGAAGTTATTGGGATTAGTTCATCAACAGTGTTCGGTCAGAATCCCTTTTTGACTCTGCGCCGTTGATTCGACTATTATTAATGAGCAATAATGGAATAATTCCTTCATAGAGATAGGGGACATAATTCACATGGATATAGTAAGTCTCGCTTGGGCTGCTTTAATGGTAGTCTTTACTTTTTCCCTTTCACTCGTAGTATGGGGAAGAAGTGGACTCTAGAGGTACTACGAATTGATTGAGGAATCAAACCATATCAATTGTTTTCTAGATCGTTCTGCAACATGTTTTGAATTATTTAAAAAATATCTTCATTTATTACCTTACATTGGATTCTAGTGGAGTAATGTATTTTATGAATAAAATTCTTTCAATCAAAGAGATATTTCCAGGATTCCCATATTTGTATCTCGAAAGCAAAGGGATACAGATTATTGGAATTTTATTCCAACCAAATTCGTCCTAAATTTTCTATTTCAATGAACGGGCTCTTCCCATAATTTTAGTTTTAGATGGATACTAAAGAAGGCCCGACCCCCCCCTTTTTTTTTTTGTTTCCTTCTTTACTTTACTTTTTCCTGCTCAAAAAGAAAATTTTTAAGTGTATACACGATTTCTATGAGAAAAAATTAGGCATAGTAGTTGTATAACAAGAGAGTATGCATAATAAGATCTTGACTTGGGAGTCACATATTGCGCACTTACTGATTCTTTTATTATTTTTTTTTTTCGAAATTACATTTTGACTTTATCAGGGTTTCAAGCATTAAAAATTTGTGAGGTTTATTATTTTATTATACTTATTCCCTTTTAAAATACGAAGAAGTGACCATAGAACTCCTGTCAATGGATCAATCCAGTTTTTCTTAGGAATGCTATAAAAAATATTACGGCTCTTTAATAGATGCCGCTAATGCTTTTTCCTTCGTTGATTCTTTCGACAGATCACGAGACTCAGATTGCAAATAAAAAGAAATCTATAAATTATAATAAATTATAACTAGAAAGTAAGACAAGACAGTTTTTTAATATTGATCAAAAAAAGATGTATAAAAAAAAGAGAATTGGTTCTATGTAAATTCCATATATTATCTTGATATTTACATTACATATATCAAGATAATATTGTAGATTGATCGACACGAAGTCCCTGTCTTTATTATAAAGTACAACTTTATACACTACACTAAAAATAATAGATATGGTAAGAAAGAAATATATATATATTTCTTTCTTACTATACTATAATACTATAGTATCGGATCTGATAGAATACTGTCGATTCTAGTCCGTTCATTTCATTTAAGACACCAAATTGGAATAATTTTCCCTTTTTTATTCAATCTTTGATAAGAACTCAGAAGTCAAGTTTCATTCAAATTTATTAATCCTTTTTATTTTGATTTTGACTTTCTGTTTTTACATAAATGATAAGCAGAAAAGCAGTAGGAACTAGGATGAACAGTGCAGTAGCAATAAATGCAAGAATATTTACTTCCATAATCTCATCGTTTTTTTACTTCACAATAACTCGGGATTTAATCCCATAGAGATGATAAATCTTTCGCCTGTATAAATCTTTCGCCTGTAAATTCAATGAAGGAATTATCTCTCAATGATCTTGAATCGGATCAATATCATGAATAACAATATCTGAGCTATCAAATAAATTCGTCGTCGCGAATTGAATAGTATAACATAGGAAGATCTTTTATCCATACTGAATCCAAAATAGGATTCCCGATCCAATCCAAAATTACTTTTGAATAAAAGATCTTTTTTAAACTTCACATTATAAATTGAGGTTATACAAACAAAACCGGAGTCAGAAGGGGATACTTTTTAAGTTGGAAAGTATTCTATCAGGGTAATTCTGTTAAATTCATTTTGTATTGTACAAAAAAGGAATTCCATTTTTGTATGTGCGCTTGGGAAACATAGAGTCCTCTATTCCATCGAAAAAAGCGGATTCATTATCTCTTGGAATACTGACTATCGTGCTCCCAGCAATAATTTACATATGTCTTTCTACTACCAACCAGTACTAGTTGAATTAACTAAAATTCCCCTATTTTTTTTTGTTTAATGAGAATGGCGAAACGCAAAGGGAAAGATGATTGATGTACTTATTGAATCTGTCGGGACTGACGGGGCTCGAACCCGCAGCTTCCGCCTTGACAGGGCGGTGCTCTGACCAATTGAACTACAATCCCAGGGAAATAAAAAGAAGGGATCTAGCAGAAATTTTGATTCTTTTTATTCTTATTCCTACGTATCGGGTATTTCTGAAGGACAGGGGGGTTATACCATCTCGGGGTATATTGGAGAATTGTTGGGCCGAGCTGGATTTGAACCAGCGTAGACATATTGCCAACGAATTTACAGTCCGTCCCCATTAACCGCTCGGGCATCGACCCAGACCCAAGAAGAGCCCATTGGGGGTTTATTCATAATACATGATATAAAAAACTTCCCTTTGTAGTGTAGTACCCTACCCCCAGGGGAAGTCGAATCCCCGTTGCCTCCTTGAAAGAGAGATGTCCTAAACCGCTAGACGATGGGGGCATATTTACCCAACATCCTACATCGTTACTCATTGTAAGAATAGGTTCTTAATATTGTCAATAAAGTCGACAGATTCAATAAGTACATCAATCATCTTTCCGTTTTTCATCATTTAAAATGAAAATTTCATACAAATTTTTGATTCATAATTCATTTTCTATATTCTATATGTATATAGAATAACGAATCAAATTAATAATTTATAAAATGAATATGAAAACAGTATTCTATTTTATTACTAATATAAATTAATAAAAATAGAATAATATTAATTATTAATTAAGGGCTATGATATATATATATATATATATGATATATATAGAAATAATACGGAAGGTAGGATTCTTTCGGGGAGTGGTGCGTCAGAAAATAAAAAGAAAAGGGGGCTCCCACTACGGAAATTAAGAAACAAAAAATAAGAGAAGAGGGATCAAGAAGTTCTCAAAAATTTTTCTATTCCTATAAGAAGTTCGTTCGGGGACAAGTAGAATCTATTCATCACATTTTTCGATTAAATTTCTTGAATCTATATCTATGTCGAATTGATAGGTGTACATGTATCAATCAAACGAATTTTTTTTTGATCGGTTTTGAAACAATTCATTGCTAGACTTGCTAGATAAATCAATTATTCAAGAATAAGCCACTAGCCACTATGAAGGTACTGCATGGACTTATGTATATATACTTAAATATATAATATATGTACATGGATCCGTTTTATCCATAGAGTTACTAATTCAGTAATTGAATCAAAAGGGCCCTTTTAACTCAGCGGTAGAGTAACGCCATGGTAAGGCGTAAGTCATCGGTTCAAATCCGATAAGGGGCTTTGGCTTTTTCATAAAAATACAGCCGTAGTATTCATATTTGAAGCAAGAATTTAGAGATTTTAAATAGAACAAATAGAACAAACAAAGTAAAAAGTAACCCGCGGTATAATAAAAAAATAGGTTATCATCCTACTAAATTAGAATTTATTAGAGTATAGGAGTTTAGTGAATAGGTAGAAAGTTGAACATATAGGAGTTTATTTTTTCAGTAAATTCTAATTCAGTAGGATGATAAGTCGTCTCTGGAATCACCAAACTTTCCTTTTTTCCGTTTTGCTAATCAAATGCATTGTAAAGATTATAAATCAACAAAAGAAAAATTAAGTGGACCTGACCCATTGAATCATGACTATATCCGCTATTCTGATATTAAAATTCGATAGAGAGACAAAATTGGAACAAGTTAACCCCTTTTTCTTTTTTATTTTGGCTCCGCAAGAATTTGTCGATATTTCCAATTCAATCTTATTGTTCCTAGATATTCCATAGGAAGAAATAGTTATTTCGTTCCTCCAT